CGGTAATCTGTCAACTTTGCCAGAACGTATTTTAATTTTCAGTTTAATTACAGTTATTGTAATCGATTTATCAAACAAGGGAAAAAATACAACTTTGCTTCACCAAATTTCGTTAATATCTATGTTAATTGGCGTGGTTGCTTTACTATGTCAATGGGGAATCCAATTTTTCTTAATCTCTTTCGAAAATTCTCGAATCAGTCATTTTAGTTATCTATTTAGATTTCTTTTGTTGACTTGTTCGATATTATCTGTTCTGTTATCAATTGATTACATACGATGTTCAAAAATGGCTTTGGCAGAATTTCTGTTTTTCATATTAACTGCAGGTTCGGGCGGAATGGTTCTTTGCTGGGCAAATGATTTGGCCACCCTTTACGTGGCATTGGAACTTTCAAGCCTATCTTCCTGTTTTTTGTCTGGACATACTAAAAGGGATATAAGATCAAATGAAGCAACTACGAAATTTATATTGATGGGTGGAGCAAGCTCGTCTCTTCTCCTATATGGTTTTTCTTTGTTGTATGGAATTTCCGGTGGACAGCTTCAGCTTGATAAAATAGCAAGTGAACTCCCGTTTAGTCAGTATTTCACTGTAATCTATATTGCTATTGCGTTTATTACAGTTGGAATGGCGTTTAAACTTTCTCTCGTTCCTTTCCATCAATGGACTCCTGATGTATATGAAGGAGTGTGATTCGTTTGAAAAACAAATTAATCATGACGAATAAGTCAATAAAGTCATAATTGTTTTTGGGGCATCCTGCGAGTGCACGGAAATGCGAAACTTTCCCCACGATAGTAGTTACCTAAATTAGCTTTTCTCTTGCCGTATAATAAGATTCATACATTGTTCAACTAATAACATACGAGTAAAACAGAGGTAAATGGCGATATTTGGTAGACCCCCTTTTCTATGATAGATCTAAATATCTATTTCTATTCTCTCTTTTATTATGGGTATATCTTCGAGAAGGAGAAAGATTGGTAGTTTATGCGGATTTGGCTATAAATCCAACTTATTTCTGTGTCATTTTTCACAATTGATGGAAAGTGAATAGGCTTGATCCTTCAAAAGCTACTGACAAATTCCTCCAAGTTGGTAAATCACCCCAAGATATTATTAAATTGAAGAATATGTGCGCTTACTTTGCTAGGAACGAAAGAAGTCGCAATTTGTCTCTCCCGCCCGACGTGTGCCTACCAACTCAACAAGTAGTTTTAGTTGTTGAAAGGATTCCGTTGAAAAATGAAGAAGGGCAAACAAGCAAGAAAGAATTCGAGACGAAACTGCTGGTGGGTAATCCAAACAAATGATGAGGGATTCCTCGAGAAGTTAACAATTAATCCCATATTGAAGAATTATGAATTATTCAAAGAAGAGTGGGTTTGAAACATACACGAGGAAGGTTCTGGGAGCAAAATCAGTTATGAATCTCTTGTGAACCAGGAGCCGTGTGAAGTAAGAATTTCATGCACGGTTCTGAATGAGCGGAAAGATCGGAAATCCTCTTTTCGACTCTGACTCTCCTATACCAGTCGTTGCTTTTTTCTCCGTTACCTCTAAAGTAGCAGCTCCAGCTTTATTTACGCGACTCTTCGGTCTAACTTTTCCATATTTCTCTAATGAGTGGCATATCGTGGTAGGATTATTAGCTACTTTTAGCATGATATTAGGAAATCTAATTGCCATTACTCAAATAAGTATGAAACGTATGCTAGCTTATCCCTCTATAAGCCAAATTGGATATATTCTGATTGGGGTACTTGCTGCAGACCCGGAGAACGGTTACGCAAGTATGATAACTTATACGTTTATTTATATACTCATGAATCTGGGAACTTTTGCTCGTATCACCTCATTTGGTTTACGAACCGGAACTGATAATATTAGGGATTACGCGGGATTATACATGAAGGATCCTGTTCTAACATTCTCTCCGGTTTTACGTTCACCATCCCTAGGGGGTATCCCTCCACCATCCGGTTTTTTTGGTAAACTCTATCTCTTTTGGCATGGATGGAAAGCTGGTTCGTACCCATCAGTTCTGGTAGCGCTTGTCACAAGTGTAATTTCTATCTACTATTATCTTAAAATAATTAAATTAATGTTCACTGGGAAGAATGGGAGTAGCGATGCACCCGCAACTTCTATACAAAATTCATTAGTTTCTCCATCAATTTCAAATTCAAAAAGTTCTACTGAAATAGCTACGATCATTCGTGCACTAGCATCAATCCTATCGGGTATATTAATAGATCCCATTATCGGGATCACACGGAATACTTTATTCTAGATTCACTTCTCTTCTTGTGACGCGAACTCCCTTTTTTCGAATGATTTTTATTAGAAGCCAGTTCTGCTGCCCTAACTAGTCTGTCTATGCAACTTACGAGGTAGTTATATCTTCTTCGGTAATTGATCCTGACATTCTCCTATCTAGCTTGTATTTGTCTTTTCGCACCCGGAATCACTTGCTAGGAAAATGATCACCCGTCTACTCCGGAGGAGATATAAGTATTTCCGCGCGATGCGCAGCTGGGGTTGGGCAGTAACAACCCATACTGCTATATCCGAGTAGTTAGGCAAGTATTTAGGCGGAAAGGGAATGCCTACCTCTCCCGCATCTTCATATAGTATTATTTTGTGTTTTATTTTATCGATACTGAAAAAGAGAAAAAAGATTTGCGTACGAGGCAGGCGTGGGCTTGTCAGGCCGTGAAAAAAAGAGATTCTCTGTAGGGAGAGGGAATCAACCATCCCTTTAGGGATGGTTGATTGCGGGCGAAAATAGATTCGAACCCTCGGCCGTCGTCAGTATGAAGTAGAACCTTACCACTACATGAAGAAGCAATGAGTAATGAAAAAGGTCCAGGTACCTCGTCTAAACCTGACCCGGGTGGAGTCCCAAATTAGTAAATTTGGTGAAAAGGGGGTAAAGTAAAAATTTGGTTCAGCAGTTGACAGGCATATAGATATACTCGTACAATAGGATTGGCGAGCATAATTCCGCCGCGTTTCCCTGCCTCAAAAGAGGGGTAGACATACTAGACTCAAAATAGAGTACCGCGTAGTACGTAGGTTCGAATCCTACGCGAGACGTCCATGGGTCCCGCTTTTCTGGGAGAAGTCTCCCGACTTCTCGCTTCTCACCAATGGAACCCACAACTTTCCCTTGGTCGACCTCCATGCCTGTCTTC